ATTTTTATTTTTAAACCATTTTTTATTAACATAGTAGTAGAAAGAGTACATGCTGCGTCTGGACTTCAAACGATTTAGCTTTAACCATATTCATAGTCCCATCTTATTGGTTAAGAGAGAATCAAAGTAGATTTACCAATGAATCACGAAATGCTATGGTTCTCAAAGAGGATTTCTTAAAAGTAATTCGCGGGATCACGCACCCTTATAACGAAAAAAGTGCAGCGGGTCGGATCCAGTTTATTCTTGAAATAAACAACTCGCACACACCCCCTTTCCAAAAAAAATCAATACACCAAGGACTACGCTTAGATTTATTGGATTTGTTGCTAAAATATCGGTATTAAACCCGAAACTCCCGGCGTATGGCCAGTGACCCACGAAAAGGAAAGAATCGGTTACATTTTTCATATGATCTCCTTTTATAGATAAAATAGACTAATTCTCTATTTGTCGACTTTTTTTTGAATAATTTTGCTCTTCCACCTCAAAAAGGGGTCTATTGGAATAAGAAGGGGAAGGAATAAATCGAGGGGGAAGGACGAAAGTGAATCACTAATTCCTCATCCTCAAATCATTCCTTCCCATGGGTTATTGTCCCAACGAATAAAAGTAATTGTAGTAGTTAACTCTTGATATTAATTCGAAAAAGGAAGCATCAAGCCCAGAACAATAAGAAAAATACGTATTTTTCTTATAGGATTAAGATGAAATATTAAACAAAAGGATTCGCAAATAAAAGCGCTAATGCTACAACTAATCCATAAATTGTTAAAGCTTCCATAAAAGCCAGACTAAGCAATAAAGTCCCTCGTATTTTTCCCTCTGCCTCGGGCTGTCTCGCAATGCCTTCTACAGCTTGACCCGCAGCAGTCCCTTGACCAACCCCGGGTCCAATAGAAGCAAGACCGACGGCCAACCCAGCAGCAATCACAGAAGCGGCAGAAATCAGTGGATTCATGATAAATTCCTCGTACCAAAAAAAAAGAGTTAATGATACTTAATGATACAATCAACCGAAAAACTATGACTTAATTATTCCATCGCTAAGATTCATCCAGTCGAAGGAACTAAGAGCTCCGAATTGAAGTGAGTTGAAATAGAAGTATAATAATACTATTGAAGATTGAATCATCAGAACTACTTCGATATCTATTTTTTAGTTCCTATCTACGAGTTTTTTTAAATCCATACGACTTTTGCTTTTCCATGTCTTTATTGGTTATGAACCATTCTTCATTTGGTTTTTCTTGATTGAGTCTCTTTCTTCATTCAATATTCAATTTATATTTATAGGCGAAAGGGAAGGATTTCTAGTTCAATCCTTATCGAAATTCACATATACATATAGTAAGGCAGATTTGATATATCTTTTAGATATAACTTAGTTCAGATATAACTAGTTAATATCTAATCTCACATATACATGTGCTTCTTCTATAACGTAAACCCACTTTTTGTATCGTAGACCCAATCACACTATAGAAATTGTTTTTTCCCACCATCCACCAAAGGAAGTTGGAATTCTATTGCATACACCTAGTTCGACCCCCCTCGACTAAACAAACCCTTTCGATTTTTTTTTATTATTCCGGGGTGATCAATATAAATGGATCAATTCATTAGTGCGAAGCATTGCATAGAAATATCAGTCAATACTTGGTTAATCTAAGTTTATGTAATTTAAACTAAATTGAACTTGATTTTCTATTTATATTCTATTTCCTTCCTATATTATGTTAATTATTTGTTAATTATTATTATGTTAATTTCTGTATTAATTTATTATTCAATTGAATAATAAATTAATATTTTCGTTTGGTCAATGAATTGAATAAAATCGATTAAAAAAGATGCTCTATAGAGCATCTTTTTTAATCGCCCATCGGTATCATAAATCAAATCCATAAAAATTCTTATTCAGATTATGACTCCTAATCTTTGAATTGCCTCAAGCAAACAAAATAAAAAGAAGATTTTACTCGGAGGGAAGGGGCCAAACATACGTTTTAGGAAAAAGATCTTTTAGATCTCTTTCCTTTTTTTTTTACAATTCCCTAATGTCTAATCTTTTTGGCTATTCTTCTAGTTCTAGATCGTATATACCTTTGTATATGTATACTTATGCTCCGGCAGTCGACTATCTTGAGCTACGCATACATTGCCTTGGACTAAGATAAAAAAGACGATTTCAAAAAAAAGTCAATGATGCCCCTCCATGGATTCACCTATATAAGCCGCGGCTAAAGTTGCAAAAATAAGAGCTTGAATACCGCTTGTAAATAATCCAAGGAACATGACAGGTATAGGAACTACTAAAGGTACTAAAGAAACAAGAACAACAACCACTAATTCATCCGCTAGTATATTTCCAAAAAGTCGAAAACTAAGTGATAAAGGTTTTGTGAAATCTTCTAAAACGTTAATGGGCAAAAGGATTGGAGTTGGTTGAATGTATTTACTGAAATAACCTAATCCTTTTTTGGTAAGACCCGCATAG